GAAATTATATTTATTATAAAAATTATTAAAGATGGTTCAAAGTTTTATTAAATATATATATTAATAATTAATATCATTAATATATATATATATAAATAAATAAATTTAATTTATTATTTATTTTAATAATATATTAAATTATATTTAAATTAACTATAAATTAAATAATATATTTTTATTTAAATGAATTGTATTCTGATTATAATGAAATTAATTTTTAATATAAATATTATGAGAAGAAATAAGAGAAATTAATAAAAATTTATTAATTTATATTAAATAAATAATATAAAAAAAAAAAAAAAAAAATCTATGTCAAAAATTATGAAATATAATAAAATAATTATATTTTTGAAAATTTATTATAAATTTATTTTACATATAAATTTTAGTATATAATTTTAATTATTTAAATAATAATTAATTTAAATTTACAATAAAGTAGTAATTAATATTAAAAATTTAAGAAATTAAGATTTAGTAATATAAAAATTAATAACTAATTTTGTGCCAGCAGTTGCGGTTAAACAAAAGTTAAATTAAATTATTTCAGTTTATAATAAATAAAATACTTTATTAAAATAAATATTAAATTATTAAGTGAAATTTTAATTTAATTAAATTTTATATAATTATTATGATTTAATAAATTTTAATATAAACTAGGATTAGATACCCTATTATTAAAAATTTAATTTATAATACTAAAATAGTAAATAATAATTTATTGAAACTTAAATAATATGGCGGTATTTTAGTTCATTTAGAGGAATCTGTCTAATAATTGATAATCCACGAATAAATTTACTTAATTTATAATTTTGTATATCATTGTTAAAAAAATATTTTTTAGTAAAAATAATATTTAAATTTTATTAAAAAAGTTAAATCAGATCAAGATGCAGAATATAATTAAGAATATGATGGATTACATTAAATATATTTAAATGAATAATTTTATTGTAATATAAATTTGAAGGTGGATTTAAATGTAATTTTAATTAATTTATTGAAATGATTAATAATTAAAATATGTACATATTGCCCGTCACTTTCATTTAAAAGTTGAAATAAGTCGTAACAAAGTAGAGGTACTGGAAAGTGTTTCTAGAAAGATCAAATTAGAGCTTGTTAAAGTATTTCATTTACATTGAAAAGAAATTAAAATTTAATTAATTTGAGGGGGTAAAATTAAAAAATTATAATTAATAAAAAAAATTTTAATATTAAAAATAAATAAATGGGGGTTTAAGTATTTTTAATAGAAAAAATTAATATTTTTATAGTTAAATATTACTGTAAAGGAATGTATAAAATAATTGAAAGAAAAATTAATTAAAAAGTAAATTTAATTTATTGTATCTTGTGTATCAGAGTTTATTAAATAATAATAATTTAGTTAAATAAATCTCGAATTTAAAAGAGTTAATTAATTAAAAAATTTAATGTTGTATAATTATTTTTAATAATTAATTGGAAATGAAATGTTAATCGTTTTTAAATATATCTAGTTTTTTTAGAAAAAAATTTAATTTAAAATTAAAATAATTTTATAATTATTTAATTAATTATGAAAATTTGAAATTTAATATTTTAGGGGATAAGCTTTAAATTAAAAATTTATAATTAAATTAATTATAAATTAAAATTTTTAATATTTATATTGTTTAAAAATTATAATTTATTATAAAAAATTTTAATAAAAAATAAAATTTAAAATAAAATTTAAATTTTTATAAAAAAATAATTTGTAATTAAATAAAATTAGTAATAAATATTTATATATATATATATATATATATATATAATTTAAATAAAAATTTATTAAAAAATAAATTAAAGGAATTCGGCAAAAATTTATGTTCACTTGTTTATCAAAAACATGTCTTTTTGATTTTAATTTAAAGTCTAATCTGCCCACTGATATTATAAATTAAAGGGCTGCAGTATATTGACTGTACAAAGGTAGCATAATCATTAGTCTTTTAATTGAAGACTTGTATGAAAGATTTGATGAGATATAAACTGTCTCTATTTTAAAATTAGAAATTAATTTTTTAGTAAAAAAGCTAAAATAAGATTAAAAGACGAGAAGACCCTATAGAGTTTTATATTTTATTTTTTTTTTATAAAAATATATAATTAATTAGCAAATAAAATAAAGTATTTTATTGGGGTGATAGAAAAATTTAATAAACTTTTTTTATTTTTTAACATAAATAAGTGAATTATTGATCCATTATTAATGATTAAAAGAAAAAATTACCTTAGGGATAACAGCGTAATATTTTTTTTTAGTACGAATAAAAAAAAAAGTTTGCGACCTCGATGTTGGATTAAGATAAAATTTAAATGCAGAAGTTTAAAATTTTGATCTGTTCGATCATTAAAATCTTACATGATCTGAGTTCAAACCGGTGTGAGCCAGGTTGGTTTCTATCTTTAATAAATAAAAATATTTTAGTACGAAAGGATTAAATATTTAAAATAATTTTATTTGTTTGAATATTATTAAATATGAATTTATAAAACTATTTTGGCAGAAAATTGTAATGATTTTAGAATTCATATATATATATACATATTTATAAGTTATATATAAATAGTATATGATATTATTGGATTTAATAAATATTTTTATTGGGATATTGATTTTAATTGTGGGTGTTTTAATTGGGGTTGCCTTTTTAACTTTATTAGAGCGAAAAGTTTTAGGTTATATTCAAATTCGTAAGGGTCCCAATAAAATAGGTTATATAGGGATTTTACAACCTTTTTGTGATGCTATTAAATTATTTTCTAAAGAACAGGTTTATTTAAATTATTCAAATTATTTGGTTTATTATTTTTCTCCTATTATAAGATTTATTTTATCTTTAATAATTTGAATATTAATTCCTTATGTTTTTAATATAGTTATATTTAATTTAGGGATTTTGTTTTTTTTATGTTGTACTAGAATTGGGGTATATACATTAATAATTGCTGGGTGATCTTCTAATTCTAATTATTCATTATTGGGGGGTTTACGAGCAGTTGCTCAAACTATTTCTTATGAAGTTAGAATATCTTTAATTATAATGTCTAGAATTATTTTAGTTATAGATTTTAATTTAATAAAGTTTTTTAATTATCAATTTATGGTTTGATTTATTTTTTTAATAATACCTTTAAGATTATGTTTTTTATCATCTTTAATAGCTGAAACTAATCGAACTCCATTTGATTTTGCTGAGGGGGAAAGAGAATTAGTTTCAGGATTTAATATTGAGTATAGAAGAGGGGGATTTGCATTAATTTTTTTATCTGAATATTCTAGAATTTTATTTATAAGTTTATTATTTGTTATTTTATATTTAGGGGGTTATAATTTAACATTTTTTTTTTATTTAAAGTTGGTTTTTTTATCTTTTTTTTTTATTTGAGTTCGTGGAACTTTACCTCGTTATCGTTATGATAAGTTAATATATTTATGTTGAAAAAGATATTTACCTGTTTCTTTAAATTTTTTATTATTTTATATGGGAATAAAAATATTTTTAGGTTATTAAATAATTTTAGTATAAATTAATAGAATAATTATTCTTTCTTATGTTTTCAAAACAAATGCTTAATAACAAGCTCATTAATTAATTAATTATTGAAAAAAATTAAATTATCTCATATTTTATTTAATATTGGGTTAATAATAAAATAAGAGAAATATAAAATTGTTAATAATTGACCTGTAATAATATAAGGAGCTTCAACTGATCGTGCTCCAATTCAAGTTAATAGAATAATAGTTACAATTAAAAATCAGAATAAAATTTGATTAATTGGATAGAATTGAATACCTTGAATTTTTTTATTAAATGTAAATGGTAAAATAATTAAAATTAGGATTGATATAACTAATGCAATAACTCCTCCTAATTTATTTGGAATAGATCGTAAAATTGCATAAGCAAATAAAAAATATCATTCTGGTTGAATATGAATTGGGGTTACAAGAGGGTTAGCTGGAATAAAATTATCTGGATCACCTAATAAATAGGGATTAGTTAAAGATAGTAATACTAAAGATAAAATTAAAATAATAAATCCAATTAAATCCTTAAATACATAAAATGGATGGAAAGGAATTTTATCTAGGTTACTATTAATTCCTAAAGGATTATTAGATCCTGTTTGATGTAAAAATAATAAATGAATTATTACTAATATTATAATAATAAAGGGGAATAAAAAATGGAAAGTATAAAATCGGGTTAGGGTTGCATTGTCTACAGCAAATCCTCCTCAAATTCAATTTACTAATATTGTTCCTAAATAAGGAATAGCTGATAAAAGGTTAGTAATAACTGTGGCCCCTCAAAATGATATTTGACCTCAGGGTAAAACATATCCTATAAATGCTGTAGCTATTAATAAAAATAAAATAATAACTCCTACTATTCATGTATATTTTAAGTTAAATGATTCATAATAAATTCCTCGACCGATATGTAAATAAATACAAATAAAAAAAAAAGAAGCTCCATTAGCGTGTAGGGTTCGAATTAATCAACCATAATTAACATTTCGGCAAATATAGTTTACTCTGTAAAAAGCTAGTTCAATATTAGCAGTATAATACATAGTTAAAAATAATCCTGTAATAATTTGGATTATTAAACATAAACCTAGTAGTGATCCAAAATTTCATCATGAAGAAAAATTAGATGGGGAAGGTAAATCAATAAGAGAATTATTTATAATTTTAATAATAGGGTGATTTTTTCGAATAGGATGAAATGGGTTTATCATTAGTTATATATATATATATATATATATATATATATTTAAATATTAGATCGTAAGGGGCCAAAAAAAATATTAGTAATTTTTACTACTGCAATAAGGGTAATAAATAAATAAATAATTATTATTAATGTTAATATGTAGGTTTGTTCATTATATAATTTTGATAAACTAAAATTAAATTCATTATTAAAAAATAAAAATAAATTAAATAAATTATTTATTTCGTCATTAAATGAAAAATTTATTCAAAATAAATTATTTTTAAATAAAAATCTAATAATTAATAAAGCAGATAAATAAAAGATAAATCTTTTATTAAATGGAGAGATTTTGAATAATTCATTAGAAGCAATTCTTGATACATAAATAAATAAAACTAATAATCCTCCTAAAAAAATTAAAAATAAGATATAAGAAAATCAGTAAGTATTAATTAATATTCTTGATAAAAGACATATAAAAAGAGTTTGAATTAAAATTATTAATCCTATTGAAAATGGATGATTGAGAAAAAATATAAAAATTGATGTAAAAATTAATGAAAGTGATAAAAATATTTTAATGATTTCAAAGAATAGTTTAATTAAAATAATAATTTTGGAGATTATTGATAAAGATATTCTTTTTCTTTGAAGTTTTTAAAGAAATTTCTTATTTTTGATTTACAAGACCAAGGTTTTTAATAAACTATAAAAACAAATGATAATAAATATATGACTAGTAATTTTTTTAATATTTTTATTTGGAAATATAATTTTTGTTTCTAAACATAAACATTTACTTATTGTTTTATTAAGATTAGAATTTATAGTATTGAGTATTTTTTTTTTTTTAATAATATATTTAATGATAATAGATTATAATATATATATATTAATAGTTTTTTTAGTTTTTTCAGTTTGTGAGGGAGCATTAGGTCTTTCTATTTTAGTTTCTATAATTCGAACTCACGGAAATGATTACTTTCAAAGATATAATTTAATTTAGAATGATAAAGTTTTTATTAATAATTATATTTATAATTCCTTTATGTTTTAAAAAAAATATATTTTGAATGGTTCAATTTATAATTATAATAATAATAGTAATATTTATAAATTTAACTTTAAATATTATAAATTTTTCTAACTTAAGATATTTATTAGGGTGTGATATAATTTCTTATGGGTTAATTTTATTGAGAATTTGAATTAGAGGTTTAATAATTATAGCAAGAGAAAGATTATATAAAAGAAATTTTTATGAAAAATTTTTTTTATTTAATATTATTATATTATTAATTATATTATATTTAACTTTTAGAGTAATAAATTTATTTATATTTTATTTATTTTTTGAGGGGAGATTGATTCCTACATTAATATTGATTATTGGGTGAGGGTACCAACCAGAACGAATTCAAGCTGGTATATATTTATTATTTTATACTTTATTTGTTTCTTTACCTTTATTGTTGGGGATTTTTTTTATTTATGGGAAAATAAGAACAATAATAATATATTTTATAAAATTTTATGATTATAACATGTTATTATTATATGTTAGAATAGTAATAGCTTTTTTAGTAAAAATACCCATATATTTTACTCATTTATGATTACCAAAAGCTCACGTTGAGGCCCCTGTTTCTGGTTCAATAATTTTAGCTGCTATTATATTAAAATTAGGGGGTTATGGATTATTACGAGTTTTAGTAATTATACAAAAAATTAATTTAAAGATAGGATTTGTTTGAATTGTTATTAGATTAATTGGGGGTTTATATATTAGATTAAAGTGTTTTTGTCAAATTGATATAAAATCTTTAATTGCTTATTCGTCAGTTGCTCATATAAGTATAGTAATTGGGGGAATTATAACTATAAATTATTGGGGGTTTATAGGAGCTTATATTTTAATAATTGGTCATGGATTATGTTCTTCTGGGATATTTTGTTTATCTAATATTAATTATGAACGTTTAGGGAGACGAAGATTATTTTTAAATAAGGGGATAATAAGATTTATGCCTTCTATAAGAATGTGATGATTTTTATTCATGTCTTCTAATATAGCTGCTCCCCCATCTTTAAATTTAATAGGTGAAATTAGATTAATTAATAGTTTAGTAAGTTGATCTTGATTAAGAATGATCATACTTATAATAATTTCTTTTTTTAGAGCGGGTTATAGATTATATTTATATTCGTATACTCAACATGGAAAGTATAATTTAGGGGTTTATAGATTTTATAGAGGGGTATCGCGAGAGTATTTAATATTAATATTACATTGATTACCTTTAAATATTTTAATTTTAAAGATTGATTATAGAATAATTTGATTTTACTTAAATAATTTAAATAAAATATTGATTTGTGGTATCAAAAATGTGATTATATTCATTTTAGGTTATTAATAAATATTCTCTCTGTTTTATTAGATTTTTTTTTTTATTTTTTTTTATATTAATTAATTTTTTTATAATAATTTATTTTATTATAAATAATATAGTGATAATATTAGAGTGAGAAATTATTTCTTTTAATTCTTTTAATGTTGTAATATCTATTTTATTAGATTGAATATCTTTATTATTTATAATATTTGTTTCTTTAATTTCTTCTTCTGTTATTTTTTATAGAAAGAGATATATAAGTTCAGATTTAAATTTAAATCGTTTTATTATTTTAGTTTTATTATTTGTATTTTCTATGATTTTATTGATTATTAGACCTAATATAATTAGAATTTTTTTAGGTTGAGATGGTTTAGGGTTAGTTTCTTATTGTTTAATTATTTATTACCAGAATATAAAGTCTTATAATGCTGGTATATTAACAGCTTTATCTAATCGTATTGGTGATGTAATAATTTTAATATTAATTTCTTGAATAATAAATTATGGTAGATGAAATTATATTTTTTATTTGGATTTTATAGTTAATGATTATTCTATAAAAATAATTGGTATTTTAGTTATTTTAGCGGCTATAACTAAAAGAGCTCAAATTCCTTTTAGATCTTGATTACCTGCTGCTATGGCTGCTCCTACTCCTGTTTCTGCTTTAGTTCATTCTTCTACTTTGGTTACTGCTGGTGTTTATTTATTAATTCGTTTTAATAATTTATTAATTGATATATATATATTAAAATTATTATTATTATTATCTGGTTTAACAATATTTATAGCTGGTATTTGTGCTAATTATGAATTTGATTTAAAAAAAATTATTGCTTTATCTACTTTAAGACAATTGGGTTTAATGATAAGAATTTTAAGAATAGGTTATGGTGATTTAGCTTTTTTTCATTTATTAACTCATGCTATATTTAAGGCTTTATTATTTATATGTGCTGGTGTAATTATTCATATAATAATAGATAATCAGGATATTCGTTTAATAGGTGGTGTTAGATTATATATTCCACTAACTTCTTTGTGTATAAATATTTCTAATTTAGCTTTATGTGGAATTCCTTTTTTAGCGGGGTTTTATTCTAAGGATATAATTTTAGAGGTAGTTAGAATAAGAAATTTAAATTTATTTATTTATTATTTATATTTTATTTCTACGGGTTTAACAATATTTTATACTTTTCGTTTATTAATATATTTAATAATTAATGATTTTAATTTATTATCTATTTATAATTTATATGATGAAGATTTTACTATATTAAAAGGAATATTTTTATTATTAATAATAAGATTAATTTCTGGAAGATTTTTAAGATGAATAATTTTTTCTTATCCTTATATGATTTATCTTTCTTTTAATATAAAAATAATGGTGATTTATGTAAGTATATTAGGGGCTTTAATGGGATTTTTTATTAGTAATATAAAAATTTATTCTGTTAATAAGTTTTTAATAACTTATAATTTAAGAATATTTTTAACTGTTATGTGATTTATACCTGGATTATCTACTTATATAATAAATTATAGTTTTTTAAATTTAGGACAAAATTTATTAAAAAATATTGATATGGGTTGAGGAGAGATTTATAAAAGACAAGGAATTTATAACATTATTAAAAATTATTCTATTATTTTTTATATTTATCAAATAAATAATTTTAAAATTTTTTTATTTAGATTTGTTTTATGAATAATAATTTTTATTTTTATATTAATATTATAATTTAAATAGCTTAATTAGAGTATAATATTGAAGATATTAGGGTGATTAATAAATCTTTAAATATACATATATATATATATATATATATATATATATATATATTTATAAAAGAATATTACTTTATTTTTACAATGAAAATGTAAAGTTTTAATTTAAACTATATAAATAATTATTATTATTATAATATTATAAAGAAATATTAATGATTTTAATCACTATAAATTAAGTTAGCAGCTTAATAAAATATATTTCTAACTGGAATATTATATTCAATTTTATCATTAACAGTGATATACCTCTAATTTGGTTTCAATTAATAAATAAGGAGTATTTTACTCTATCTTTTAGGTCGAAACTAAATGCAAAATTGCTTCTTATTTAAGATAAATTGATTTTCAATATTTTTTGAATGCAAATCAAATGTTTTTTTTTAAACTATAATCCTTAATTTTAATTTATTAATTAGTTCAGTTTAATATGTTTTGATTTCATTCATGATATAATCCAATTAATAATATAATAATAAAGAAAAAACTAGTTTTATATCAAATTAAAAAATTAACTATTAAAAATGTTGGGATTAATGGGAAAATAAGTGCAATTTCTACATCAAAAATTAAAAAAATTATTGTAATAAGAAAAAAATGTAATGAAAATGGAATTCGAGCTAAACATATAGGGTCAAATCCACATTCGAATGGGGAACATTTTTCTCGATCAAGAAGAGATTTTTTTGAGATAATAAATGAAATTATTATTAATAAATTTGAAATAAATATTATTATAAAAGTTAAAATTAATAATATGATAATTATTTATATTAAAAATTATTAAACTTTTTGATTGGAAGTCAAATATACTAAATATATTATATAAATAATTAATTTCCTCATCAATAAATAGAAATATAGAGGAATAATCAAACTACATCTACAAAATGTCAGTATCATGCTGCTGCTTCAAATCCGAAATGATGGGAGTTTGAAAAATGACTATTTAAATGTCGAATAAAACATGTTAATAAAAAAATTGTTCCAATAATTACATGAAGACCATGGAATCCTGTTGCTATAAAAAAGGTTGATCCATAAATTCTATCAGCAATGGTAAATGGGGCTTCGATATATTCATAAGCTTGTAAGAAGGTAAAATAAATTCCTAAAATAACAGTAATAAATAATCTTTGAGATGTTTGAGTGAAATTATTTTCTATAAGTGCATGATGAGCTCAGGTAACGGTAATTCCTGATGTAATTAAAATAATTGTATTTAAAAGGGGAATTTGAAATGGGTTAAATGGGATAATTCTTAGAGGGGGTCATATAGCTCCAATTTCGATATTTGGGGATAAACTTCTATGAAAAAATGCTCAGAAAAAAGAAATAAAAAAGAAAATTTCTGATACAATAAATAAGATTATTCCTCATCGTAATCCATTTGAGACTAATAATGTATGTTTTCCTTGATATGTTCCTTCTCGACACACATCTCGTCATCATTGATATATAGTTAATAAAACAATTAAATATCCTAAAATTAAAAGATTTATACTAAAATTATGAAATCATTTGATTAATCCTGTAACTAAAGTTATAACTCCAATAGCACCTGTAAGTGGTCATGGACTATAATCTACTAAATGATATGGGTGATTATGATTTATTGACATTAATTAACTTCTCTAGAATATAATGTACTAAGAATAGTAATTACATAGGCTTGAATTACTGCTACTGCAGATTCTAAAATTAATAATAAAATTTGAACAAAAATTAAAATAATTAGAAAATAATTAGATATGTTATTTCCAGTATTTCTTAATAAGGTTAGTAATAAATGTCCTGCAATTATATTTGCTGTTAAACGAACTGCTAATGTTCCTGGTCGAATAATGTTACTAATTGTTTCAATTAAAACCATAAAAGGTATAAGAATAGTTGGTGTACCTTGAGGAATTATATGAATAAATATATGTTGAGTATTATTAATTCAACCATAAATTATAAATCTTAATCATAAGGTTAAAGAAATAGATAATGAAATATTTAAATGACTAGTACTTGTGAAAATATATGGAAATAATCCTAAAAAATTATTAAATAATACGAAAAAAAAAAGTGAAATAAAAATAAATGTTGATCCTTTAAATCTATTACTTCCTAATAGGGTTTTAAATTCATTATGTAATTTATTAGAAATAAAATTTCATAATAAAAAATGTCGGTTAGGGATAAATCAAAAAGAATAAGGAATAAATATTAAACCAATAAAAGTTCTAATTCAATTTAGGGGTAAGTTAAAAATATTAGTTGAAGGATCAAAAATTGAAAATAAATTATTTATCATTTTCAAATTTGATTATTATTAAATTTATTTGATTTTAAATTATTTATTTTAATTGTTTTATAATTATAAATATAAAAATTTATAATAATAAATAATAAAAAAATACAAATAAAAAAAATAAAAAAGAAAATTCAATTAATTGGTATTATTTGAGGAATAAAAGAATATTACTTAGTAATAATTTAAATTTGACATATTTATGTTATAAATTAACTAATTCTTTCATTAGAGATATTTGCTAAATTATCATAATGTGGTTTAAGAGACCAATACTTGCTTTCAGTCATCTAATGAATAATTGTTAATTCAGTTAATGAAGTTTTTAATGGAGATTCTTTCGATTACAATTGGTATAAATCTGTGATTAGCCCCACAAATTTCTGAACATTGACCAAAAAAAATTCCTGGTCGGTTAATAAAAAATCTTGTTTGATTTAATCGACCTGGATTGGCATCTACTTTAACTCCTAATGAGGGAACTGTTCAAGAGTGAATTACATCAGTAGCAGTAATTAAAATTCGAATTTGATTATTTATGGGTAAAATTACTCGATTATCTACATCTAATAGTCGAAAATTATTAATATTTTCATTTGAATTAATTATATATGAATCAAATTCTACATTATTAAAATCTGAATATTCATAACTTCAATATCATTGATGACCAATTGACTTTAATGTGATTAAAGGATTATTAAGTTCATCTAAAAGATAAAGAAGACGAAGAGAAGGTAAGGCAATAAAAATTAAAGTAATAGCAGGTAAAATAGTTCAAATTAATTCAATTATTTGGCCTTCTAATAAAAATCGATTAATATAAGAGGTGAAAAATAAATTTAATATTAAATATCCAACTAAAATTGTAATTATAATTAAAATAATTAAGGTATGATCATGAAAAAAAATAATTTGTTCTATTAATGGTGATGCTCTGTTTTGATAATTTAAATTAGATCATGTTGCCATTTCTAAAAAAAGGATAAAACCTTTATAAATGGGGTTTAAATCCATTACATATAATCTGCCATATTAGAAGTTACTTAAAATTGGTAATTCATTATAAGAGTGTTCTGATGGGGGAAGATTTTGGTATCATTCAATAGAAGTTGGTATATTTAAGGGGAATAAAATAATACGTTGATTAATTATTGATTCTCAAATAATAATAATAATTATTATTATAGAAATAAGGGAAATATAAGAACCAAATGAAGAAATAATATTTCAAGATACAAATCTATCTGGATAATCAGAATAACGACGAGGTATACCTGCTAAACCTAAGAAATGTTGTGGGAAAAATGTTAAATTTACTCCAATAAATATAGAAATAAATTGAATTTTTAATAAATAATTATTTATTATTAATCCAGTAAAAAGAGGATATCAATGAATAAATCCTCCTATAATAGCAAAAACAGCTCCCATAGATAGTACATAGTGGAAATGAGCTACTACATAATATGTATCGTGGAGTGTAATATCAATTGATGAATTAGCTAGAACAACTCCAGTTAATCCTCCTACTGTAAATAAAAAAATAAATCCTAATCCTCACAATATAGAAGGTCTATAATTAATTTGTGTTCCATGTAATGTTGCTAATCAACTAAAAATTTTAATTCCTGTTGGTACTGCAATAATTATAGTTGCTGATGTAAAATAAGCTCGAGTATCAATATCTATACCTACTGTAAATATATGATGTGCTCAAACAATAAATCCTAATAATCCAATAGCTACTATAGCATAAATTATACCTAGACATCCAAAGGTTTCCTTTTTACCTCTTTCTTGAGAAATAATATGAGAAATTATACCAAATCCTGGTAAAATTAAAATATAAACTTCAGGATGACCAAAAAATCAAAATAAATGTTGGTATAAAATTGGGTCTCCTCCTCCAGCTGGATCAAAAAATGAAGTATTAATATTACGATCAGTTAAAAGTATGGTAATAGCACCTGCTAATACTGGAAGAGAAAGAACTAATAATAAAGCTGTAATTCCTACAGCTCAAACAAATAAGGGTATTTGATCAAAGGATATATTATTAATTCGTATATTAATTATTGTTGTAATAAAATTAATAGCACCTAAAATAGAAGAAATTCCCGCTAAGTGTAGGGAGAAAATTGCTAAATCTACTGAAGATCCTCCATGTGCAATATTAGATGATAGTGGGGGGTACACTGTTCATCCTGTTCCTGCTCCATTTTCTACGATTCTTCTAGAAATTAATAAAACTAATGAGGGGGGTAATAATCAGAATCTTATATTATTTATTCGGGGGAAAGCTATATCGGGGGCTCCTAATATAAGAGGGACAAGTCAATTACCAAATCCTCCTATTATAATAGGTATAACTATAAAAAAAATTATAATAAAAGCATGGGCTGTAACAATAGTATTATAAATTTGATCATCTCCAATTAATGATCCCGGATTTCCTAATTCAGTTCGAATTAATAAACTTAATGAAGTTCCTACTATTCCTGCTCAAATACCAAAAATAAAATATAATGTACCAATATCTTTATGATTTGTTGAAAATAATCATTTTCGCTAAAATAAAATGGCTGAGTATATTAAGCGATAAATTGTAAATTTATTAACGAGAAATTTCTCTTTTATTAGTCTTATATTCAATTATGATTTGAAATTGCAAATTTTAAGGTGTAAATAAATTACTAAGGCTTAAAGAAATTTCTTTATAAATAATTTTGAAGATTATTAGTTTAATTTAACTTAAAACCTTAAAAAAAAAATAAGGTTCTAATAATTATACCTAATAAAGAAATGAATCTTGAAATATTAATGAAAGTTATAAAGTTATTTTTAATAAAAATTTTATATCATTTAAATTTAATTGAATAAAATATAAAAGATGAATAAATAATTCGAATATAAATAAATAATATAATTAATCTAGATATTACAAAAATAAAAGAAATAATAAATAAATTATTGAATAAAAGATAATTAATAATTATTCATTTAGGAAAAAATCCTAAGAAAGGAGGTAATCCTCCTAAAGATAAAAAGTTAATTAAAATTGAAAATTTAATAGAAAAATTTAAGTTTAAATTAAATAATTGATTAATATAAAAAACATTAATAATATAAAATAAGAAACATATAATAAAAATAAATAATGAATATAATAAAAAATATAATATTCATAAATTTTCTCTAATTGATAAAGCTGATAATATTCATCCTAAGTTATTAATAGAAGAAAAAGCTATTAATTTTCGTAGTGATGTTTGATTAAATCTTCTAATAGTTCCAATTAAAACATTAAAAATTATAATTAAAAATAAAAATTTTAAATTTATATAGTAAGAAAGTAAAATTATTGGGGAAATTTTTTGTCATGTTATTAAAATAAAACAATTTAATCATGATAATCCTTCTATAATATTGGGGAATCAAAAATGAAAAGGGGTAGAACCTATTTTTATTAATAAGGATGAATTAATAAGAATAGAAATGATATAATCATTAAAAAAATTTTTTAATAATAATAAATTAATTAAAATTGAAAATAAAAAATTAATGGATGCAATAGATTGAGTTAAAAAATATTTTAATGATGCTTCTGAGTTAAGAAGATTATTGGGGTTTGATATTAGGGGGATAAATCTTAATAAATTAATTTCTAAACCAATTCAACATCCTAATCATGAGTTTGATGAGATAGAAATTAATGTTCTAAAAAATACAATAAATATAAAAAATATTTTATTAGAGTTAATTATAAGTAAAATTTAAAATAAGTATTAACTTAATGAGTTTTACTCATATTATAAAATTATATTTTAGTGTATGATGCACGATAGTTTTTGAAATTGTAAGATATAGTTTAATTCTATAAAATATAATAAAGGTAAAATTTTACATAATTTATCCTATCAGAATAATCCTTTTATCAGGCACTTTATTTAAAAAAAAGGTATTTCCTTTATATTTGGGGTATGAACCCAAAAGCTTACTTTAGCTTATTTTTAA